TTATTGATAAAACAAAAGATATATATCTTTTGTTTTTAATGTAATGTCTTTTCTTTTAACAATAAAAAAAGATTTTTTATCCATCGAACCCCCGAAGGAAGATCTTTCTTTGATGAAACGTTTTCTATTTTTTTTTTTCTATTGTTTTTATAATTGATCAGGCATACCTATACTGCAATAAGATGAAGACTGCAATACTATGAATGACTCGCTATTTACTCGTTTTCTAGGTCATAATCATAAGATTCTTTAGGAGAGATGGCCGAGTGGTTCAAGGCGTAGCATTGGAACTGCTATGTAGGCTTTTGTTTACCGAGGGTTCGAATCCCTCTCTTTCCGTATCTTCCTTCACCTAATTCACGAATATTACTCACCGAAATGTATCAAATAAAATAAGAACAATTACCGGTCACTTACCTTTTTGGATCGAATTTTAAAGATTAGAATTTGCTCTATTTTCCAATTGTGGAAAACTGGGGAAATTCCCTTGGTTGACCCCGGTAAGAGAATGGGGATTTGTTGTTGTTGTTGTTGGAACTTCCATTTTATGGATGGAATTTTTTATATTTTTTGAAAAGGCTTTTTCGCGGACTCCTCGTTCATTTACCCAACCGTCGGTTGGGTAAATGCCTTTCAGTTTTTCGATGATCAAATATTTTATTTATAATTGAATTAATTATTGAATAACCTGCTTTTTTGGCTAAGTTTGCTCATTGCTGGGTTGATAAAGAAGTAAGCGTTTCAATGGGCTCTCCCAAAATCGTTTGGGCTTGATTTCCGGGCATCTTGGCGACGGCACTCTCCACCTCGTAGAGCTGAGGAAATTCTATGTCTCTATAAAATAGAGAATCTATCCATGATAGACAATTATAATCAAACTCACGTAGTAAGTTAAGCAACTCATGTAGTTCTTGATCTACATAGAATCTAAACCAAAATTAGAAATTCGGTTCTAATTTGACGAATGAATGGAATGGGAGATAGTTTATTCTCCTATTCGCGCATACACGCACCATCTGTATCCTGCTGTGTTGGACCCTCATCGCCATCCGTTTCATGTCTTTTGACAATTCCTCTCGTTCTTCTCGGATGCTCTTTTGAGCGAGCCGATCTTCAAGGGGTTCGATCCGGGCTAGGGGGAACCAAGGCTTAGTCCTGGATTGTGGCTCCCCGCGGCCAAAACCTTCGGTGAGAATCCAAACACTAAGCTGATATAACCAAAAGAAATAAAAAGAAATTTTTCTAATAGATTTCTTTTTTTTTCAATTTAAGAAAAATGACATTCATTACTATAAACGATACGAAATCATCTAGTAAATTTAGGAGGATACTTCATTGAAACCTCCTAAAATTTGTATTTTTCGATTACTCGATTCTATTTATTACTTTATGATATATATGATATATCGAATTACGATTTTTGAATTGGAAATTTACATTAATGAAAAATTAGGGCTATACGGACTCGAACCGTAGACCTTCTCGGTAAAACAGATCAAACTTATTATTATCAAAATGATTCGAACTGTTTCAAAGACCCAACGTGCATTTTTTTTGCATTGGGCTCTTTCATCAACTGATATAAATATCAGCGAGTCCGCCATCCTTTTTCTTAACAGAAAGATAACGAGATGGCTCCGCGTGCTCTGACTCTTTATTTTTATTCAGTAGCAATACCAAAGTGTTTCAAAAAAGAGTTATCTTGACGTAGGTCTGCCTTCGGCCTATATCAACCTAAGTTAAATGGAGTCTCTATCGCTCTGCCCAAAGCATCAAATATGAAACTTCATACACCTTCAAGTTCATAGGACAAAAAGAGATTTTTTTGAGGTACTTATACTCATTATGCCTAGCATTGAATGGACTGAATATTCACCTTATCAATTATCAAATCAATGATGGGTTCTATTTCTTGGCGCCTAAATTGGGACCTCAATTGGACCAACCAACCATTTGTCAGGCTATTGTTCTCTTGTTCCTTCGAATCCATGGAGTAAGACGTCGACTTTTTACTAAGATAAATTCTGTTGATTACATGATGGACTCCTCTGAAAAAACATTGGCGCGCGTGTAAACGAGGTGCTCTACCAACTGAGCTATGGCCCTTGTGTTTGTGATAAATATTTTATCATTATATAAATTCTTGTCAAGGTGAGTATTGCATAATCTGACATGATAGCTCTCTGATCTGTTTCCTGTCAAGGGTATTGCTTAGAAATAAGATTCCATCTATAATCTATCAATGTGACGGGTTCCTTTTTTTTCTTTATGATAATAAATGACCTACTTAACCCAGCGGTTAGAGTATTGCTTTCATACGGCAGGAGTCATTGGTTCAAATCCAATAGTAGGTAGAACTTATTAGATACCGCACAGCCAATGGTATCTAATAAGTATTTCTACCCACCTTCTTTTTTTGATTTTTTTTGTATCTTTTCCATACCCTACTACTTCTTATTTTTTCTATTTTTTGAGTTGTTTCTTGTTGCACCAAAATCTGATTACACTTGATTGGATTCAATCGGTAGAATCCAAATAGAATATGGTGTATAATCAAAATTGCTTTTTCTTTATTCTTCTATATTCTATTCGGACGCACCAACAACTAGTTATAAAATTGTATTGATAGCCTCGACTCGCGTCCTAGCTCGTCGGAGAGCTAAATTTGCCTCAATTGTTTGTCTCTTGCCTTCAGCGCTACTTAAATTAGCTTCAGCTATTTCAAGAGTTTGTTGAGCTTCTTGCGGATCAATGTCACTGCCCCTTTCTGCATCATTTACTAAAATGGTTATTTCATTATTGCCTATTCTAGCGAAACCGCCCATCAGAGCTATTGTTAACCATTGGTCGTTAAGACGTATTCTCAAAATTCCTATATCTACAGCCGTGGCAATAGGTGCGTGATTTGGTAATACACCAATTTGGCCGCTATTAGTCGATAAAATGATTTCTTGCACTTCCGAATCCCAAACAATTCGATTAGGGGTCAGTACACATAGATTTAAGGTCATTTCTTCAATTTGCTCTCCACATCTAAGTTCATAGCCTTCGCGGTAGCTTCATCGATATTACCTACCAAATAAAAGGCCTGTTCCGGAAGACCATCTAATTCCCCGGAAAGGATCAGTTGAAAACCCCTAATTGTTTCTGTTAGACCAACATATTTTCCTGGAGAACCGGTAAAAACTTCTGCTACGAAGAAGGGTTGTGATAAGAAACGCTCAATTTTTCGTGCTCTTGCTACGGTTAAACGATCCTCTTCGGACAATTCGTCCAACCCAAGGATAGCTATAATGTCCTGAAGTTCTTTGTAACGTTGTGAAGTTTGCTTAACTTTTTGCGCAGTTTCATAATGTTCCTCACCAACAATTCTAGGTTGGAGCATAGTTGATGTTGAATCTAAAGGATCTACTGCTGGATAGATACCTTTTGCAGCGAGTCCTCTTGATAGTACGGTAGTAGCATCTAAATGCGCAAATGTTGTGGCAGGAGCGGGGTCCGTCAAATCGTCCGCAGGTACATAAACGGCTTGAATAGAAGTTATGGATCCCTCTTTGGTAGAAGTAATTCTTTCTTGCAAAGAACCCATTTCTGTACTAAGAGTGGGTTGATAACCTACAGCGGAAGGCATTCTTCCTAATAAAGCGGATACTTCGGATCCTGCTTGGACGAAACGAAAAATATTGTCGATAAATAGAAGTACGTCCTGTTCATTAACATCCCGGAAATATTCCGCCATGGTTAGGGCAGTCAAGCCAACTCTCATACGAGCTCCCGGCGGTTCATTCATCTGACCATAGACTAGAGCGACTTTTGATTCCGCAATATTTTGTTCATTAATCACCCCAGATTCTTTCATTTCCATGTAAAGATCATTTCCTTCACGAGTGCGTTCGCCCACTCCGCCAAATACGGATACACCTCCATGAGCTTTTGCAATGTTGTTGATCAATTCCATGATGAGTACGGTTTTACCCACTCCGGCCCCCCCGAATAGCCCGATTTTTCCTCCACGACGATAAGGAGCTAAAAGATCCACTACTTTAATCCCCGTTTCAAAAATAGATAATTTTGTATCTAACTGTATAAAGGCAGGCGCAGATCTATGAATAGGAGATGTTGTGCGAGTATCTACAGGACCCAAATTATCAACAGGCTCTCCAAGAACGTTGAAAATTCGTCCGAGAGTCGCCCCACCAACTGGAACACTTAGAGGAGCTCCTGTATCAATCACTTCCATTCCTCTCATCAGACCATCTGTAGCACTCATAGCTACAGCTCTAACTCGATTATTTCCTAATAATTGCTGTACCTCGCAAGTTACATTAATTTGCTGGCCAACCGTATCTTGACCTTTAACTACCAAAGCGTTGTAAATATTAGGCATCTTGCCCGGTGGAAAGGATACATCCAGTACCGGACCAATGATTTGAGCAATACGCCCCAGGTTTTTTTCTTCAAGAGCGGAAACCCCAGGACCCGAAGTAGAAGTAGTAGGATTGATTCTCATAATAATAAAGTATTATATGTCGAAATTTTTTTTTGCAAACAAAAATAAAAAAATGTCCGATAGCAAGTAGATCGGTTAATTCAATAAGAAATGGGAATTAGTACTCGATTTCGTTGGTACTATCCAACCGAATCCAATTCAATTGTTTATTCATTCAATGAGTGCATTTTCAAACTTAACCAACCCATTTTTAAAAATAAATAGAAATATATTATTAATATAATATATATCAAAGTAGATGAATAAGAATTCAGAATTCTATATGCGGAGATGTTGTATTTCTCTATCATTATAGACAATCCCATTCATATTATCTATGGAATTCGAACCTAAACTCTATTTATGATTCATCATTTTTATGACATTGGCCGTTGTTTCTTATTTCATCATTTCTATTTACACTTATTTATTCTTTGAATAAAAAAAGAAATCAAATTATTTATATTTATACCTTTTTGTTGATTGATAAATTCCGCATATTCATATTACT